TATTACATTTTGCCCTTGCTGATTGAGAATCGTATCCGTGGCTACTGCTGTTTTACCGGTCTGTCTATCCCCAATAATTAATTCTCGCTGACCACGTCCTATAGGGATCATCGAATCAATAGCAATAAGTCCTGTTTGAAGAGGCTCATAAACGGAACGTCTCGAAATAATACCTGGGGCAGGAGATTCAATTAACCGAGATTCAGAAGCTGAAATTTCACCCCGACCGTCAATAGGCTTAGCCAGGGCATTTATAACACGACCCAAATAAGCCTCACTCACTGGTATCTGAGCAATTTTTCCTGTTGCTTTTACAGCACTTCCCTCTTGTATCATCAAACCGTCACCCATTAATACAACACCAACATTATTTGATTCCAAATTCAGGGCAATGCCTATTGTACCCTCTTCAAATTCTACTAATTCACCTGCCATTACTTCATCAAGACCATGAATACGAGCAATGCCGTCGCCCACTTGAAGTACGGTACCAGTATTTACAATCTTTACTTCTCTATTATATTGCTCAATACGTTCACGGATAATATTACTAATTTCGTCGGCTCTAATAGTTACCATGAGTATTTCCTAATTATTTTTTGGAAGAAAAAAATAATGCCTACAGTAAAGTAAAAGGTAAAAAAAAGGACTAATCAGTTATTTCTTTCATCACCCCAAACAGGCCAATATTAGCGCTAATGGTACGTAAATGTAACTCGTTGTTTAAAGAACTATTCAGAGTTCCTAGAGCTCCTTGTAAAGCTTGTTGGAAAACCCGTTGTCGGACTTGATGAATCGCTCTTTGTTGTTCAAAATGAATGGTTTCGTTTTTGTAATTTTCTAATTGTTCCAAAATCTTATAAGTTGAATTAATCAAATTCAATTTGTCTCGTTCTATCTCAGAGTATCCATTCACTCGAAACCGATCTGCCTCCATTTCCACTTTCCGTAAGCGGGCCCGGGCTTTTTCCAGCTGTTCAATAGCCCCCCCGCGTAGTTCTTCTGAATTTCGAATAGTATTCAAGATCCTCTCTTTTCGATTATCTAATAAATCACTTAATGAAAGTAGATTATCTTTACATTCATTTTTTTTTTTTATTTCAAAAATTCCATGATCCCTTCCCGAACCAAACATGAATATTTCGATTCATTTGGCTCTCACGCTCAATTATTTCTTATTTATTGGGACTTAATTCCCATATCTTTTTTTTTTTTCTAATGTAATGAGCTTACCCTCTCCCTCTCTTCTCTATTCATATTCCAAAATATCGAAACTGATCACTAATCCAAGACCAGAATATTCGGAGGATTCTTCTGACCAAAATAGAAAATATATCAAAAAACTAAACTAAAAAGTATAATAAATAAATAATAAATAAAAAATTTACATATAATTAATTTATAATAATTTATAATTGTATAATTGTACTTAGAATTGTATAATGTATAATTGTAATTTGTCAGCAAAGTTGTTTCTTTTTTTTTTTCTTCAAATTCAAAGAATTCTTCTCACTTTATACATAGGTCATCGATTCAGCATTGGAAAAAGGGGCTCGAATCGTTTTATCGACATGAGTGTTTTATATCGAAAAAACATTTTCCACTATTTGAAAATATTTCTGTATTTATTAACATAGTAGTAGAAAGAGTACCCTGCTGCATCTGAACTTCAAACAGTTTGGCCTTAACCATGTTAATGGTCCCGGATTATTGGTTAATAGAGAATCAAAGTCGATGTACCAATGAATGACGAAATGCTATGGTTCTTAAATATGATTTTGAAATTTATTCAGAAGTAATTCGCGGGATCATGCACTCTTTTCTTTCCTAGTTATAATGAAAAAAAGTGCAACTGGGTGAATCCAGCCTATTCTTGAAATAAACAACTCGCACACACTCCCTTTCCAAAAAAGATCAATACACCAAGGACTACACTTAGATTTATTGGATTTGTTGCTAAAATATCGGTATTAAATCCGAAACTCCCGGCGGATGGCCAGTGACCCAAGGAAAGGAAAGAATCGGTTACATTTTTCATATGATCTCCTATTTTATTTTAGATAGACTAAAAAAAAAAAAAAAGAACTCGGTTCTTTTTTTTGTATTATATCACTTTGACTCCTTTTCTATTTATTCTATTCTATCATATTTAGATTATTCTAATTATTCTAATTCTATGTATTTCTTTTTTTTTTTTAATAAATTATTAATTTATTATTAATATTAATTAATTTATTATTATTAAATTATTCATTATTATAAATTTTTATTTACCTACGTCTAAACGGAGTCAAAAATAGATTCTATTTAGCTAGAAATGTATTTTTTTTTTTCAGTTGAAAATTCCCAATAATAATGATACTTATTAGAATTAGGGGGGGGCGGGTTTCATGTCAATGGCAAAATACCTCATTTGTTGCAACACTCCTTTAAACAATAAAAAAGGTTTCTCTTGAACTAAGAAGGGGAAGGAAGAAAGCGAGTCAGTGTGATAATTCCTCATCCTCAAATTAATCCTTCCCATGGATTATTGTCCCAACAAATAAGTAATTGTAGGGGTGAAATCTTGATATAATTCGAAAAAGCGAGGAGTAAGTCCCAAGCCATAAAATAAGAAAAAAAAAATACACAATTCTCATGTTTATAGGATTAAACAAAGGGATTCGCAAATAAAAGTGCCAATGCTACAACCAGCCCATAAATTGTTAAAGCTTCCATAAAAGCCAAACTAAGCAATAAAGTACCTCGTATTTTTCCCTCTGCCTCGGGTTGTCTCGCGATACCTTCTACAGCTTGGCCCGCAGCAGTACCTTGACCAACTCCAGGTCCAATAGAAGCAAGCCCGACAGCCAACCCAGCAGCAATAACGGAAGCGGCAGAAACCAGTGGATTCATGATAAGTTCCTCGCACCAAAATAAAGAAATGGTTAATGATACAATCATCCAATGAATTTTTACTTAATTATATTATTCCATCACTAAGATTCAACCTGCCCAAGTAACTAAGAACTCCGAATGGAAGTGAGAATATTATTGAACCGTCAGAACTATTTCGATATCTTTTTTTTAGTTCCTATCCACTGGATTTTTTTGAATCCGCGCATACTTTGTTCTTCCATTTCTTTTTTTCTAACCCATTCTTTGCTTTGAATTCTTCGTTTTGTCTTTATTTTATCTCTTTATTCATTCAATTCAGAGTCAAAGACGAAACAGAAGAACTTCTATTCTTCTATTGGAATCCCTATCTAAATCCACAGTAGTAGGGTGGATTAGATATATTTTGAGTTCATATATAACTAGTCAATATCTAATATCCCATATACATGTGTTTCTTACATAACGTAAACCAACTATTCATATCTTAGATTCAATCGGATTCTAGAATTATTCCTCAAAGGATGGACAAGAGTTGGCTTATAGCCATTAGATTCCATATACCTAATTCTACCCCCCCTTTTTTTTCTAATCATTTTTTATATCGTTTTTTGTCAATTCGTCCCTTCCTTTTATTTATCATTATCTCACACGGATACAATCTAAATAAATAGACGAATTCATTAGACCAAATCATTGCATAAAAATAAAAAATCAATATCAATATTTGATTGAGCTAAGTTCATGCAATTTATTTTATTATTTATTAAAATTTTCTTTTGGTCAATCGTTGCATTGAATGAAATCGACTGAAATGGGAATCATTCTATAGAAAGAACAGCTTTTTTTAAATCATAGACCCTAAATTGATACCATAAGAATTCCTATTCAAATTAGGACTCATAATATTGAAATTGAATAAACCAAAACAATATCAATATAAAGATAATATTCATTGAAGGGAAATAGGATATAAATATAAATAAAAAAAAAATGGACCAAACCAAAATTTTAGGAAAAAGTTAGATTAGATCTCTTTCCTTTTTTTTTTATTACAATTCTCTAATATCATAATCTTTTTTGTTATTACTCTAGACCGTCGTATTTGTATATTTATGGTCCCTAAGTAAATAGATTATCTTGAGTTGCGCATACATTGCATTGGACTAAGCTAAGCTAAAAAAAAAAAAGGCTAGACTATTTCAAAAACAAAAACTAGTCAATGATGACCCTCCATGGATTCGCCTATATAAGCCGCAGCTAAAGTTGCAAAAATAAGAGCTTGAATCCCACTTGTAAATAATCCAAGGAACATGACAGGTATAGGAACGGCTGAAGGTACTAAAGAAACAAGAACAACAACTACTAATTCATCAGCTAATATATTCCCGAAAAGTCGAAAACTAAGTGATAGGGGTTTTGTGAAATCTTCTAAAATGTTAATGGGTAAAAGAATTGGAGTTGGTTGAATGTATTTACTGAAATACCCTAATCCTTTTTTGGAAAGACCCGCATAGAAATATGCTACTGACGTGAGTAAAGCTAAAGCAACAGTAGTATTTATATCATTCGTGGGTGCGGCTAACTCTCCATGAGGTAATTGTATGATTTTCCAAGGTAAAAGAGCACCCGACCAGTTAGAAACAAAAATAAATAGAAACATAGTTCCAATAAAGGGAACCCATGGACCATATTCTTCTCCAATCTGAGTTTTGCTCACGTCTCGAATGAATTCAAGAACATATTCGAAGAAATTTTGACCGTCGGTTGGAATGGTTTGTGGATTCCGAACAGCGATAACGGCGGAACCTAATAAGATAGCAATTACAACCCAAGAAGTAATAAGTACTTGAGCATGGACTTGGAAACCTCCTATTTGCCAATAGAAATGTTGGCCTACTTCCACACCAGAGATATCGTATAAACCGTTTAGTGCGTTGATGGAACATGATATACCATTCATATTGCCCTCTGACAGAAATAGAACTTTACTTAAAAAAAAAAAAGGAATTATTTTGATTCAATCTTCTCTTGCCTACTCAAATTCTAGATTTTTGACACCGACTAAACTAATCACACAATATTCACAGTTTTTTTATCTCTTTTGTTCGATTCAGGATATAGTA